TTTAGCGCTACTGAAATTTTGAAAATGAATACGCAAATGTCCATCAAAGGTCAGTAAATACATTCGAAACATATAAAATGCAGTGAATCCTGCTGTAAATGAAGCGATTATTGCGAAAATTGGTGAATACAACCAACTCTCATTAAGAATTTCGTCTTTCGACCAAAAACAAGCAAGAGGTGGAATACCACAAAGGGAAAGTGTACCTAATAAAAAAGTAATTCTTGTAATTGGAATATATTTTGTTAACCCTCCCATAAGAACCATATTTTGACTTTTTTCTGGTGAAAATCCAACAATGGATTCCATTGAATGAATAATGGATCCAGATCCTAAAAACAATAAAGCTTTCGAATAGGCATGAGTGATCAAATGGAATAAAGCGGCCCTATAAGAACCTATACCCAGAGCTAATATAATATAACCCAATTGAGACATGGTAGAATAAGCTAAACTTCTTTTAATATCTCTTTGAGCAAGAGCCAAAGTAGCTCCTAATAATACTGTTATTACACCTATTAAGGAAATAAGATTCATTATGTAAGGTATGACTATGAAAAGAGGAAGAAGACGAGCTACAAGAAAAATTCCTGCTGCCACCATAGTAGCAGCATGTATAAGAGCCGAAATGGGAGTGGGTCCTTCCATAGCATCAGGTAACCATATGTGAAGGGGAAATTGTGCAGATTTAGCAACTGCGCCGAGGAATAAAAAAGAAGCACAAAGAGTAATAAATAAAGAATTGACTCCATTATTATGAATTAATTTAGTAACTATTTCGAACAAATCTCGAAATTCTAAACTACCCGTTATCCAATAAAATCCTAAAATTCCTAATAATAAACCAAAATCCCCTATACGATTGGTTACAAAAGCTTTTTGACAAGCACTTGCTGCAATTGGTCGTGTGAACCAAAAACCTATTAATAAATAGGAACACATTCCTACAAGTTCCCAAAAAATATAAATTTGTATTAAATTAGAACTAGTAACTAATCCCAACATAGAAGTATTGAAAAAACTCATATAAGCAAAAAATCTCAAATATCCTCGATCGTGAGACATATAATTATCACTATAAATAAGAACCATGATTCCAACAGTAGTAATTAATATTGGCATAATAGAAGTAAGCGGATCAATCAAGTGTCCGAACTCTAAAGAAAAATCATTATTGACAGTCCAAGACCATAGATATTGATAGATAAAATTTCTGTTTATTTGCTGAATAGAAAGATTAACAGAAAATACCATAGCTATAGTTAGCATTAAAACACTCGGGAAAGCCCACATACGTCGAATATTTTTTGTTGCTGCAGGAATAAGTAGAAGTCCAAATCCTATTAACATAGTAATAGGAAATGGAAGAAAAGGTATTATCCATGCATATTTATATGTATGTTCCATAAAAAACACAAATTTTCGTTTTTTTTTTTTTCTTATAATTGTTTCCGATTCACCAATTTTTATTGTTTTCCTCAAAAGAAATAAAAAAAAAAAGATATGAAACCTTAAATATTTTTATTTTACATTTTTCTTACTTTTTTCAGATATTTCAACAATTTGAAAAAGTTATAAATTGTTGCTTAAATGCTTTGCCCAAATAGCTCGATATAGAGTCATTTTTTAGTTATTAATTTTTTAATTTTTAGTTATTAATTTTTGAAGTAGAAATTTTTTTTTTTATAAAAAAAAAAAAAAGAGAAGGAGAATATGATATAAAAAAAAAATTGCCACTAGACTAGAATTGTATTCTAGTAATATATAACCATATCATATATTATAGTAAGCAAAGAAAAAGTAAGAAAAGTAAGAAAAAATAACTATACCAATATCAGTAGAATATGGATATGGATATATAGTTTGCATCAATAAATCAACTAATTCTGCTAGTAATTTAAATTACCTAATTTCTATTTTTTATAAAATTAATTGATTGGATTTCAATCCAATAAGATAAGAAAATATCAGAAATCTTATAAAAACCCTTACTTCTTATATTCTAGAACTTAATAAAAAAAAAAAACGTAAAATGAAAGTTCCTTTTCTTAGCTAACGGAATGTCTTGTTTAACATATTAACTACTAGAAAATTCCTTTAAAAATTTTTCTTTCTTTTCTTCCATTTTTTCCTAGTTTATTATATATGTAACACACATGTATATATATATATATAAACAATATATTTGTATTGTTAAAAAACAAAAAGATTATCGACGAAATTAAATATAATATAAAAAATGACTAAAACTAAAAAAAAACGATCCATATTGATCAATACATGTCTTTCACATACAACAATAAAAAGGAAGAACTCTTTTTTTTATGGCAGTTCCAAAAAAACGTACTTCTATATCAAAAAAACGTATTCGTAGAAATATTTGGAAGAAAAAGGGAAATTTAGTTTCAATAAAAGCCTTTTCTTTAGCAAAGTCAGTTTCTACGGGAAATTCAAAAAGTTTTTTTGTTCGGCAAACAAATAAGAAAATCTCGGAATAATTAGAATTCCGAGATTTAAAGAACTTTTCTATATTATATAATATGAAAATTTTTCATTAACTTATGTATTTATTTACCTCCTACAGATTAGTTAGAACTAGCAGACAGATAAGTTAATATTCGACATAAAATAGCTGCTAGTTTGGTTCTAAGTATTATTTTATTTCTTTTCCCAGTAGAAAATTTTTTTTTCCATTAGGAAAAGAAATAAAATGTAATTATAATTAATATTAAAACTGTTTTATTATATATCTATCTCAAGATCAAATGAAATTTGTTTTGTTTACTAAGTATTATTCTATATTTAAATTATGTACATAACAAATAATATTAATATTAGAATAATACACTAATACACTAAATACATTAAAAAGTAGACTAAAAAAAAGATTTTTAGAAAACTAGTCTTTTAATTTAATTTCTAATTTAATTTATTAAATTTAGTAATTATATTTTGATATGTATAAAATCATCCTATTTATTTAATTTATATTTATTTTTTTTATAAAAAAGATCTTTCTAAGTGTTATTTAAAATAAAAAGAATACTTTAGTTTAAACAAAAGAGTTTAAAAGAACCCTTATTCATCCATTTCCTAAAGGATAACTATATCAGATTCTAGAATCTACATCTAGACGATTCAACATGAATTGACTATTATTATTTCAAGTAAGCCGCTATGGTGAAATTGGTAGACACGCTGCTCTTAGGAAGCAGTGCTAGAGCATCTCGGTTCGAGTCCGAGTGGCGGCATACTCTAAAAGAGATAGAATGGATCTTATAATGTATTTAATTCCCGATTTCAATTCTGTAATGAGACCCTTTTTATGTATGATATTTGCGACTTTAGAACATATATTAACTCATCTCTCTTTTTCGATCGTTTCAATTGTGATTGCAATTCATTTGATGATTCTATCAGTTCACGAAATCATCGGATTACGCCATTCGTCGGAAAAAGGAATGTTAGCTACTTTTTTTTCTCTAACAGGATTATTAGTTATTCGTTGGATTTCTTCGAGACATTTTCCATTAAGTAATTTATACGAGTCATTGATCTTCCTTTCGTGGAGTTTTTCCATTATTCATATGGTTTCCAAGCTATGGAATCATAAAAATGATTTAAGCACAATAACCGCGCCAAGTGCCATTTTTACTCAAGGTTTCGCTACATCTGGTCTTTCAAGTAAAATGCATCAATCAGAAATATTAGTACCTGCTCTACAATCTCAGTGGTTAATGATGCATGTAAGTATGATGTTATTGAGCTATGCGGCTCTTTTATGTGGTTCATTATTATCAGTCGCTTTTTTAGTCATTACATTTCGAAAAAACATCGATATTTTTTTTAGAAGCAAAAATTTATTAATTTTAATTAAGTCATTTTTCTTTGGGAAGATCCAATACTTGAACGAAAAAAGAAGTGTTGTTAAAAGCACTTCTTTTCTTTCATTTCCAAATTATTATAAATATCAATTAATTCGGCGTTTGGATTATTGGAGTTATCGTGTTATTAGTTTAGGGTTTACCTTTTTAACCATAGGTATTCTTTCTGGAGCAGTATGGGCTAACGAAGCATGGGGGTCTTATTGGAATTGGGACCCCAAGGAAACTTGGGCATTTATTACTTGGACCATATTCGCGATTTATTTACATACTAGAACAAATCAAAGTTTGCACGGTACGAATTCGGCACTTGTAGCTTCTATAGGATTTCTTATAATTTGGATATGCTATTTTGGGATCAATCTATTAGGAATAGGTCTACATAGTTATGGTTCATTCACATAAAATCTAATTAAATTGTAGAAATTCCATGCGGAATAAGTAAGACATATATAACGAAAATTTATGTGAGTTTTTAAGAACTGTTTGAATCTTAATTCAAACAGTTCTTAAAAACTTGGGATACATCTTTCTAATTCACTTTATTATTTTTTTTTTTTCGTTGTACAGCGAATAGTTTCAAAAATATTATAATTGCAAATTATAAGACTTTCTATCTCATTAAGAAAAAAAAAAAATAATAATAACTATCTATGAAAATAATTAGATAAGATAGCTTGTATCTTGTCAACTGATAAAGAAAGAACGAAATCGGGATAAATACCAATTCCTATTACGGGTAAAAGGATACAGATTGAAACAAATAGTTCTCGTGGTCCAGAATCCACGAAATTTGAGTTTAGAACATTGAAAAAATTGTATCCATAGAACATTTGCCGTAACATGGATAACAAATAAATAGGAGTTAATATCATTCCAATTGCCATTACAAGGGTAATTAATATTTTTGGCATTAAAAGATATTTTGGACTGGTAATTAGTCCAAAAAATACTACTAATTCTGCAACAAAACCACTCATTCCCGGCAATGCAAGAGAAGCCATCGAGAAACTACTAAACATGGTAAATATTTTTGGCATTGGAATGGATATTCCCCCCATTTCGTCGAGATAAACAAGACGTATTCTATCACAACTCATTCCTACCAAGAAAAAAAGTGCAGCACCAATAAATCCATGAGAGAGTATTTGTAAAATGGCTCCATTGAGTCCCATGTCGGTTATAGAACTAATTCCTATAATTGTGAAACCCATGTGCGATACAGAAGAATAGGCTATTCTTTTTTTTTGATTGCGTTGACCAAGCGAGGTTGAAGCTGCATAAATTATTTGGATTGCCCCCACTATCACTAACCAGGGAGAAAATATAGAATGAGCATGTGGTAATAATTCCATATTGATACGAATCAATCCATATGCTCCCATTTTTAATAAGATTCCCGCTAGAAGCATACATGTACTGTAATGTGCTTCTCCATGGGTATCTGGTAACCATGTATGTAGGGGTATAATCGGTGATTTGACAGCATAAGCAATAAGGAAGCCCAAATAGAATATTATTTCTAATGTCACAGGATATGACTGATTAGCTAATCTGTCAAAATTCAATGTCGGTTCATTGGAACCATATAAACCCATACTTAGAACTCCTATTAAGAGAAAAATGGAACCCCCCGCAGTGTACAAAATAAACTTTGTAGCCGAGTACAAACGTTTCTTTCCTCCCCACATAGATAAAAGTAAGTAAACAGGAATTAATTCTAACTCCCACATGATAAAAAAAAGTAAAAGATCTCTAGAAGAAAATAATCCTATTTGACCACTGTACATTGCTAACATCAGGAAATAGAACAATCGCGAATTTCGAGTAACAGGCCAAGCTGCTAAAGTAGCTAAAGTAGTGATAAATCCTGTTAGTAAAATAGGTCCTATGGAAAGTCCGTCGATTCCCAGTCTCCAGTGAAAATTGAAAACATTTATCCATTTAGCATCCTCTTCTAATTGAATTAATGGATCGTCCAATTGGAAATGATAGCAGAAGACATAGGTTGTTATAAGGAGTTCTAATAAACAAATACATATAGTATACCACCTAAATACCTTATTCCCTTTATGAGGGAGAAAGAAAATTGAGGAACCCGCGAATATTGGCAAAACTACAAGTATTGTTAACCAAGGGAAATAACTCATGATAAAGACAAGATGCGTTTTGACCAAAAAGCCCGTGCTCAAGAAAATATATTCTTTTGAGCACGGGCTTTTGTCGGTAAAAAGGAATCAAATGATTCAAGTGGAATTTATTATAATTATAACGTATCAATAAGATAGACCCATGCTGCGAGTTGTTTCATGCCATAAATAAACACGGACACTCAAAAAATCTGTTGGACAGGCGGATTCACATCTTTTACAACCTACACAGTCTTCCGTTCTTGGCGCGGAAGCAATTTGCTTAGCTTTACATCCGTCCCAAGGTATCATTTCCAATACATCTGTGGGGCAGGCTCGTACACATTGAGTGCACCCTATACATGTATCATAAATTTTTACTGAATGTGACATTGGGTCTATAAATTCCAGTTTTAAACATAAAAAATTTTCGATCTGGTAAAGTAAAGAAAATAGAAATATATAATAAATTTATAATTATATATTTATTATATATTTCTATTTTCTTTATATATAGAAACCAGATGAATCAATGATTTATCAAAAAAAAATCTTAAGAATAAAAATTTTTATAAATCTGTTCATCAGAAGGGACCAAGAGACTTTGATTTATCTTTCAACAACCATAATCATATGAGTCGCATGAATCACACGTGCAACTTCACGTTGACTAATGGATCGTCAATATTTCAATATAAATATATTATAAATATATATTGAAATATTACTATACATAATAGTATTATTTGTAAATAAATATGTAAAAGACACTGAAATGATATTTTATAGAAAGTTTTTTCTACAATTTATATATATATATATTCTATTTTTATGTATTTATATTATAGTTATGGCTAATTTTTCAACAAACTTGATTGATTAATACGAGTTGATTTTCTGTTACGATAGATCGACGAAACAATAGCTAGCCCAATAGCAGCTTCCGCCGCTGCAATCGCTATAATAAAGATTGAAAAAATCTCGCCTTTTAATTGGCGACTATCAAATATATCAGAAAATAGTACGAGATTAATATTAACCGAATTTAGTATAAGTTCAAGACACATAAGTGCTCTAACCATGTTTCGACTTGTAATCAATCCATAGAAACCGATTGCAAATAAATAGACACTCAAAAAAAGTACATGTTCGAACATCATTGACTAACTCCTGATCAACCTCGATTCGTTTCAATATGAACAAAAATTCAACCAAGTTGATTGACTAGAATCGAGCGATTACATAAAAAAGGGAATATTGACAGTAGATTAAACTCAAATTTTTTTTAATTCTAACTAAACTATTTATTATTCTAAACTATTTATTATTGACGAGCCATAGTAATTGCGCCTATCAAAGAAACTAAAAGAATTATAGAAATTAGTTCAAACGGAAGATAAAAATCTGTTGATAAATGAATTCCAATTTGTTGAACGTTGTTTATAAAGTCTTGCTCTATAATCTGATTTGATCTTGTAGTCCAAATAATTCCGTACCATGACGTATCTGCGATAGTAGTAATTAGTGAAAAAAGAATACTTATACAAACCAGTGAAGTGACTCCATCTCCAATAGTCCAAAGATAGGAGTCGTTAGAATATTCTGAACCATTCACGAACATTACAGCAAATATGATTAAGACATTTATAGCTCCCACATAAATAAGAAGCTGGGCGGCAGCTACAAAAAAGGAGTTTGATGAAATATAGAATAAGGATATACAAACAAGAACCGATCCCAACGAAAAGGCGGAAAAAATTGGATTAGTAAACAATACTACTCCTAAACCTCCTAATATAAGAAATGATCCCAGAAATACTATAAGTATATCATGTATTGGTCCAGGTAAATCCATTATGTATAAGAGAAAAATCAGTCAAAATGTTTCATGACCTTACTAAATAGTCCAGGAAAGAGAGGGGTGTTCCCCTTATTTTTTTTTTATATATGATGAGTTTTTAATGCAATTAAATCTTAATATGGATGGATTACTGTGGATATAGATAAAGTTATTAAAATTATCGGCCAATCTTTTCTTTTAGAGATTATCATTTTAAAATATTTTAAAATAATTAAGAAAACACATATTCACAGTTTAAATTAAAGAATGATTCTCAATAATCAATAGTCAATCTGTTTATCTTTATATAAAAAAATATTAGTAATCAGTAATCGTTCTTGAATCAAGGGGTTTATCTTTATCCATTTTGATTTGACTGGAATTCATAATTGTTTGAATTGTGTAATCTCCAATTACTGACATTGGTAACCGACCTAATGCAATTTGATTATAATTTAATTCGTGACGATCATAAGTTGAAAGTTCATATTCTTCAGTCATCGATAAACAATTTGTTGGACAATACTCGACACAATTACCACAAAATATACAGACTCCAAAATCAATACTATAATTAAACAATTGTTTCTTTTTAATCTCTCTTTTAAACCTCCAATCAACAACGGGTAGATCTATGGGACATACACGAACACATACCTCACAAGCAATACATTTATCAAATTCAAAATGAATTCGACCGCGGAAACGTTCTGATGTGATCGATTTTTCATAAGGATATTGAATAGTGACAGGTAAACGATTTGTATGGGATAGGGTAATTATGAAACTTTGACCAATGTACCTTGCCGCCCGTATTGTTTGTTGACCAAAATTTATGAACCCGGTCACCATAGGGAACATATTGTAGATCTCCGTGAATAATTTGATGTTTCTTTCTCTTGTTTAAGATCAGTTATGAATGGGGAATATCGTTATCTTATTCTATTCTTTATAGGTAAATAAGTTGGGAAGAAGTTGTCAATAATAGATTACCCAGAGAAATAGGTAAAAGAAATTTCCATCCAAAATTTAAAAGTTGGTCCATTCTCAGTCTAGGTAAAGTCCATCTTGCTGTGATAGGAATGAACAAAAACAAATAAGCTTTAGCTAATGTAATAAATATACCAATTGTTATTCCAAAAACTCCTGTCATTTTATTTAATCCGAAAAATTCAAGAATAGATATATACGGAATAGAGAAATTCCACCCGCCTAAGTAAAGAACTGTTATAAATAATGAAGAAACTAATAAATTTAGGTAAGAAGCAAGGTAAAATAGAGCATATTTAATACCCGAATATTCTGTTTGATAACCTGCTACTAATTCCTCCTCTGCTTCTGGTAAATCAAAAGGTAATCTCTCACATTCTGCTAGAGAAGAAATTAGAAAAACAACAAATCCTATAGGCTGACGCCACAGATTCCACCCCCCAAAACCATATTTTGACTGTGACTCAACTATATCAACTGTACTTGAACTGTTAGATAATCATAGTCGATAATAACATTACTGTTCATATTGCTATTTCAAAACCGTACATGAGACCTCAGCTTCATACGGCTCCTCTATGGTCACAAATAAATGTAAGTACTTGTTTGGTATTATTGTAATTTTTAGATTCTAATTCTAATACCAGGAAGTCCAAAATTAGACCAATGAAATTCCGTCTGCTAGAATAAAAAAGCGCTTCCGAATTGATCTTTTCCATTAAAATTTCAATTTCTCTTTATTCGGTAATAACTTAATCCTTAAATAAAATACTCGTTATATCAATAAATTAGGTTTTATCAATAACTCTAAAGAAAGAATTAGTTAGAAAGAATTGATCATTAATTCCAAATTTATGATTAAGAATTCCATGTATGTATATAGTAGATATGAATATTGAATGGGGAAAAGAAATAAGAAATAAATATCCTGTATCGTATTTTTTTGTTTCATTTTTCCCATTCAATATTTTGCATTCTATTTCTTTTGCTCCTGTCCTATTCTTCTTTCTCAGAGGAGAGGAGGTACTCTGAAAAAAAAAATAAAGGATTAATTCGTTTTTTATAGTCATTTCTTTAATCAGTGAATAGGAGCATACTCGAGATCGGAATCGTGGAGAAGTACTACTTGGTCATTTCTACCAACTTAAAGTCCTCATTATGATTCGTTTTATCCAAAGCTTTATGTAAAAAAATCCTTTTTTTTATCTTAAATTATCTCCATTACTAATCTTTTATGTACCTTGGTGTTCCTAACTGTCCACTGATTTTTTATTGATCTCCGGTATGGTAATAAATACAAGACAGTAGTAGAAACCCCATACGGGTGATCTTTTGTACCCGCTTCAAGATATGATAATTGGTCAAAGAATCTTAACCTTGGGGTAAACAGTTTATACTGTTTATGTTTCTATTCTCGTACATAGGGAATGAGATTTAATCCTCTTACTGCAAATTTATAAGCAGTTTGCTTTTACTCATCTAACTATCTAGCTTAATTCATCAACCCTAATGATAAAAAAAAAAAGAAAATATCCATTGAATATAATATATTCAATTTCTTTATTCTATTTCTAGAAAAGAGGGAAAATAATAATATTCTGCCGAATCACACGTAGAGATATTGATAACACACATAGAGTTAATGGTATTTCATAACTGATAGATTGAGCAGCAGCCCGTAGACCACCTGAAAAAGAATATTTATTATTCGACCCATATCCTGACATAAGAAGTCCAATAGGGGCAATACTTGAAATGGAGATCCATAAAAAAACGCCTATACTAAGATCGGCCAAAACAAGGTGATATCCAAAAGGAATTACTAAATAACTTAGTAGAACAGATATGACCGCTATAGACGGTCCCGCGCTGAACAAACGAATATCTCCTCTAGATGGGAGGAGATCTTCTTTAAAAACTAATTTGGTTCCATCTGCTATAGCTTGAAGAATTCCCAATGGACCAGCATATTCAGGCCCAATGCGTTGTTGTATTGCTGCAGATATTTCTCTTTCTAACCACACAATTACTAGTACCCCTATTGTTATTCCCAATATAAGGGTGAAAATAAGAACAAAGATCCATATTAGTCCATAGACTTCTTTTAAAGATTCCGATCTAGAAAAAGAATTTATAGCTTGTATTTCCGCTTCTGTCATATCAATTATCATTTCAACGATCAACTTCTCCCATAATGATATCTATACTACCTAATATCGTCATGATATCTGCCAATTTCATTCTTTTAACTAGTTGAGGGAGAATTTGCAAATTGATAAAACCGGGTGGACGAATTTTCCATCTCCAAGGGAAAACACTACTATCTCCTATCAAATAAATTCCTAATTCTCCTTTTGGGGCTTCTACTCTCACATAAAGTTCTTGCTTCGACAATTCAAAATTGGGCGAAAGTTTTTTAGTAATAAATCTATATTCAAAATTATTCCATTCGGAATTTTTTGCTTTATCAAAACGTCGGACTTCTAAATTCTCATAAGGTCCTCCAGGAATTCCTTCTATAGCCTGTTGAATAATTTTTATAGATTCCTTCATTTCACCGATTCGTACTAAATAACGAGCTAGTGAATCTCCTTCTTTTTGCCATTGGACTTCCCAATCAAATTTATTGTAACACTCATAATTATCAACTTTACGAAGATCCCATTGGATTCCAGAAGCCCGTAACATTGGTCCTGATAAACCCCAATTTATTGCCTCCTCTCCACCAATAATGCCCACTCCTTCAACGCGTTCCAAAAAAATAGGATTACGCGTAATAAGTTTTTGATATTCAACAATTCCTGTTAAAGAATAATCGCAAAAATCCAAACATTTCTCTATCCAGCCATAAGGTAAATCGGTAGCAACCCCCCCAATACGGAAATAATTATGCATCATTCGCATACCTGTAGCGGCTTCGAATAGATCATATAACAATTCCCTTTCTCTGAAAATATAGAAAAAGGGAGTCTGTGCACCGATATCTGCCATAAAAGGTCCAAGCCATAATAAATGAGAAGCTATACGACTCAGTTCTAGCATAATTATTCTAATGTAACTAGCTCTTTTAGGTACTTGAATGCTTTCTAATCGTTCTGGTGCATTTACTGTTATTGCTTCTGTGAACATAGTGGCTAAATAATCCCACCGTGTTACATAAGGCAAATATTGTATAATTGTTCGATTTTCCGCTATTTTTTCCATCCCTCTATGTAAATAACCCAATATAGGTTCACAATCAATAACATCTTCACCATCGAGAGTAACAATTAGTCGAAGAACACCATGCATTGATGGGTGGTGAGGACCCATATTCACTATCATGAGATCCTTTCTTCTAGCTGGTACAGTCATAACTTTTCTTCCTTAATTCAATTCAGTATTCCATGAATTTAACAAAATGAAGTTGATCAAAATGCAAAATTTAATAACTAAAGAAAAAATTCAAACCAATCTTAAACTTTAAATTAACGAGTTTTTGACTCCCGAATACCCAACTGGTTAATCAATTTCTTATAACGTACTCGATTTTTCTTTGACAAATAATCCAACAGCCGTTGACGTTTTCCCAGAATTTTTCGTAGACCTCTTTGTGATAAAAAATCTTTTTTATGTAATTTTAAATGTGAAGTAAGTCTTTGTATCTTATCAGTGAAACTAAATACTTGAAATTCAACAGATCCACAGTTTTTTTCTTTTTCTTGTCGAATAGCCGAGATGAATGAATTTTTGACCATAAAAACAAAAATTTTTTTTTTTTTTATTTCTTTTACGCGAATTTTACCGATCAGGAAAAATAAAAATATTTATTATATGTGTTATTTGCAGTTATTTGAATTTGGTATTAGTACAAAAAAATTTCTCATTTCTTCATATAGAATTTTTTCTATCCAAATCAAATTGAAAATTTGATTTGGATAGAAAAGGGAACGATCCATTTTTTTTTTCAAGATTTTCCTATTCAGGAAAGAAAATGTTTTTCGATAAAGAAAAATAGATATAAGATATAGAGGAAATATACTATGTTAATGTTATATTTATATATATTATATACTATTAATATAATTAAAGAATTTAAAGAATTCTGAATCGTGGATACATATGTATTCTTGATATACTGAAATTACTGCCATTATTGGTATCAAACCAATAACGATTCATACAAGCTAAATCTTCTAATCGATAATTGGGCCAAAGAAAAAATTTGAATTTAATGAATTTCTTTGTATATGTATTAAGATGTTTTTCCTTGTTCAAAAATTGTCCACAGTTGTTTATGTTGTTTTGATTACAGAATATTGGATTTCTACCCATAATATTCCAATTCTGATAATTAAAACAAATGAAAATTCTCAATTCTCTACGACGTCTGGGGGATAGAATATTTTCAGGAACAAGGAAATCATAATAATTTTTGTTGCTTTTAGTCATAAGTATATTGCTGTGTTGTGCAACAGATTCATGAAATTTTTTTTTATCAACATATTCTTTTTTTATTATGTATTTTCCATCAGTTTGTCGTTTAGTCTTATCAACCAATGAAATACCTATGGTTTGATATATAATATCTTTTCCATCCCTTTTCATAGATAGACGAATTGGTTCGACAATAAATATGCCTCTTTTTACCAATTCTGTAAGAGTTAGATCTTTCTGAATCAACATTACATCTAGACGCATCTCTCCTCTTTGGATTGAAGATATAGCTATTTCCTTTGGATCTATCAGTCTAAGTAGAAGACAATATACCTTTATATTATTGATCATTCTTTGATTCAAGAGATCATCCCATCTTAATTGAAAAAGAAAATATTTTTTCAAGAAGAAATTGAGTTCTGCTTCTTTCTTGCTCTTAGATTGTTTTTTTTTTCTACTTTTTTTAATGTCTGTTCTTGTATAATCTGTCTCAACATTTTTTTCATTTTGTTTTCGTAAATCTAATACAAGATTTCCTTGACCTTGTTGTTCATTTTTTTTTTTTATATTGATCTTTTTACTTTTACTAATATTTTCATAGAAATGAAAATTAAAAACAAGTAATTTGGTAGGTATGATCCACGGTTTTATTTTATACGTATTAAAAAGTAGTACAAATTCTGGGAAAAACCAAGGTTCTAGATTTGATATGCTACGATAGAATTTTTCTTGATTCATTCCCATCCAATCAAAAAGGGAATTTTTTTTTAATTTTTGATAATTTAGATTTTTAGTATTTTTATGAATTTTGGTGTTGATAGGCGTATTGGCCCGGGTCTCAATATCAATATTATTTCTAATACAGAAATGGGGAATTTTATAATTTAAAAATAGTCTATCCATATTTTTGTCCGTATCAATGAGAAATCTTTTTTCTAGATAATTATTAATAACTATCCTTATCAATCCATAAAATGGTTCGGGTTTTAGTGTATTGAAATTAGATGCACTTTTTTTGTTTTCCACTTCTTGTAATTGTAACGTTGATTCATAAATATATGAGTTTTTATTTTCTTCAAAATTTATATATTTATATGATAAAATATCATATCCGAAATGTTTTTTCAATTTGTCTTTTTGACTCATCAATGAATTTACTGCATAGTCATTTTCTTTCATGTAATGAATTAATTGGTCTTTTTCTTTTTTATATAAATCCGATTTCGTTGAGTCTTTTTTTTGAATTATACGATATTGGTTGGCCCTATTTTGCCATTTTTTTGGTACTAAATAAGACCACTTAGTCTGAGATAAATTATATTGATAATGACCCCTTAACCACATTTTCCATTTATTCATTCTATACTTATGTATTTTCTTATGCTTTGGTTTGGAACCAAATATTCCTTGTGTTGTACAATAATTCTTTATTATATCTGTAAGAAAAGGATAGGTGTTATGATATTGAAGTACAGATTTCAAAGCATATTTATTAAGTAATTGATTTTTCGAGAATTTGTAAAATATATATGCTTGAGACAAAGAAGATAAGTTCCAATAAATATTAGAATTTTTGTTGCTAATACTAAAATTAGTATTATAAATAATATTATAAAACGACTTTTTTATAGTCGAAATAAAGTTCATTATTTTTTGATTTGTTTTTTCAATTCCTTCTTGATTTGTTTTATCATTATAAATGTATTTAGTGAAAATTTTGTTTGTTGATTTAAAACTTGGAATCTTAATGATACATAGTAATAAATTTATGGAAATTTTTTCAATGAAATATTTTATAAAATAATGCGATTTACGTATTAATCGGATATTTTTTCTTTTAAATATTTGCCAAATACCCTTCTGTAATTCCGCTCTTTTATCATCATAAGTTAGAACTATTTTTTTATTGTCTTTTGTGATTCCTTTTATTTGACTCCTAATTGTGATTATCTTATTAGCAAGATTTTTCATTTTTGTTTCGATGAGTGAATAATTTGCATTTCCGCAATTCGGGAATTGAATTGCAATCGTCGATTCGCGAAGAATCTTATTATTTATATTAGAATCTCTTCCATTTTTATTTTTAGTTGGTTCATATATTTTAACCCTACTCGATTTTAATATGGGTTTTACTTTTTCAAGTTCTTTCATTATTAGGTCCATAAATAGAATTATTTTGATGACGCATTTTGTGTTTTTTTTTGAAACTTTTAGAACCCCATTTCCTCTTTCTTTGAAAACTCTTATAACTTCTAAAATTTTCTTTTTCGCTTTTATCGTTTTTTTTTCGAGTTCCTTAAAAATGGGTTCAAAGAAAGAAGGTCGTTTTCGGGGAGACCCAAAAGGTAGCTCTGCTTCTCTTCCCCAAACTGTTAAAAAACAAAAGTTATCTTTTTTCTCTTTTTTTTGCCTTTGCGGATCTCCATAATTAAATCGTACCTTAGATCTTTGCCAAGGTTTTAGACAAAAAGGAAATAGAATCTTTATTTGAATACCATCTCTTAACCAATTTTGGGGAAATTTCGTTTCTGATAATTGAACACCATTATAAGTACATTTAACATGCATTTCTCCATTCCATTCCTTCCAATCCTCGTACCATTCGGGGAATTGAAACAATAACATACGACTAATATTTTTAGCTATTATTAATACGGGAAATAGAACATATTTTCTAAGAAAAGATTGGGTTACTAATATTAAACCTCTTATTGCTTGAGTAAATAGAAAGCTATCCCAAGCCTCTGATATTGCTATTCGTTCATTTTCCTCTTTTTTCTCTTTGTTTGTTTTTTCATTTTCTTTTGTGTGTTCTTGCTCAAAATAATAAATTTGAGATTCTGAGGTTTTCCCTAACCAATTCCTAATTTTAAATATATCAAAAAACGAAAAAAAAAATGTTTTGTCTATTCGATCCAAAAAAAGTGGAGAATGCACATTTGCTTGAAATATTTTCAAGATAATTGTTTTACGTCTTTGAGCACGCATAGATCCTTTGATTATACCACGGCGAAAATCCGATTGTTGTGAGTAACGTATCAAAGCCACCTCGTCTTCTTCATCACTGGTATTACTAGTAGTATTATTAGTAGCACTCGAATTAGTACTCTGATCGTTATCAGTATAAATTATTATGCGTTTCCCTTTTCTTGACCGAATTTCAGGATCTTCCGTCGATTCTTCTTCATCTTCTTCTTCCAAATCATCTGTTAATTTGTATGACCATTTGGAGACCTTTTTACTAATTTCTTCCATTCCAATAGAATTTTTTCTAATTTTTATTAGATCATTTGGATCAGTTGTAATTATATCGAATAAAAATTTCAAAGATTTTATTTGACTTTCTGAATCTATTCCTTGCGCACGTTCAAAATACAATTTTTCAATTGAGGTTAAGGAATTCTCAATAGGATTCGATACAAATTTCTCATCAGAATAAAACCTATTCTTTGTATGTTCAAATGTTTGAGAATTTTTAGGAAATAGACCATGAATTTTATTTATACACAATATTTCTAAGGAATCCACTCTTGAAGTTATTAAATCAGTTATGATTTCATCTGAATCTACATTTTTTATTGTTCCGCGATAAGGTCCATTCAAAAGGGGATCATACATTTTGGGTAAATATTCTTGTTCATGCTCATCATCACATAATCTGGTTCTTTTTTCTAGTATATTTAAAGTAAAAGATCCTTTCTCTTTTTCTAAATTTCGTATTCTATTTACAAATTCGTTCCTTAAGTTGTATTTTTTTTGTTCATTATTATAAATCCAATAATTATATAGGTCTTCGTGGTATAGTTTTTCTGTCGTGTAGAAAGAAATTTTTCGCTCTATCATTTCTGAAAAGGTTGATAAACTTGGCGGATATGTAAAAGAGATTAGATTTTTTCCTTTATTTGGGCATATATAAAAAAAATATTGTGCCATTTCATTTCGTATAGCATTTTCAAACCTATCATTTTTTAAATATCTCAATGGGCGGTTCCATCGTTTATAATCGAAAAGAAAAGTTACAATAGGTTTTTCAAACCAAAAATAAGTTTTCTCTTCTTTAAGTTTTCCCAATTCCCAATTATCTTGATGGATATCAAGATAAGAATCTTCGTAAACCGGGCTATCTTTGTCTTCTTTAGTGGATCCCTCTTGTTCCTGTTTCGTCTTCTTCGTTTCGTAAGTTGTTTCTACATCGCTTTCTTCCGTTTCTGAGGTTTCTTTCAGTTTCTTAGTACCAATAG